CTTCTCTTCTACTAGAGATTGGCCATTGGTACACGATCCAAGCCGTTCATTACTTTCTATTCATTATTATCTTTCTTTTCTTACCATTAATAAATCAAACGACCACAATATAGTTAAAAGAATCTGCTCCTAGGACTCATTAAATCCTCTAAGTGATTGTTCTGATGTATCATGTAAAGTCTTTGAAATGCAAGAGGAAAATAATTCTCTGTGGTGTAAGAAAATCTCTCCCATTCCCCTCCCGAATAAGTTCTTTGTGTTTGTTTCCAAAAGAATGTTGTTAGGCTGCCTTGAAGAGTACACTAATCCTTTGAATCCGGTACCGACGGGGATCATACCCCCCAGAACAACGTTCTCTTTCAGGCCTTTCAACCAATCGATACGACCCCGGAGAGCTGCTTTTGCTAAAACTCGAGCGGTTTCTTGAAAACTTGCTTCAGATATAAAACTTTGAGTATTCAGAGATGCTCTCGTTATTCCCAATAAGATAGCTCGATAACAGATCCCTTCTTCCAAAGCGCGCACCGTTCGTTCCGCTCGTAACAATCCAATCCGTTCACCGGGTAAAAAAAAATTAGACATTCCATCTTCTGAAACCAACACTTTTGATGTTATTTGACGTACAATAATTTCTATATGCCTATTATGAATCTGCACCCCCTGAGATCGATAAACTTTTTGGATCTTATTAACCAAAGAGATACGACTTTGCACTATAGTTAGCTCAGCACCAATCAAGAATCCCCAAGGAATTCCAAGAATTCTTGTTATACGCGCGTTCCAACCCTCAACTCTCTTTTCTAGGTTCATCGATATTGAATCAATCGAACGCACTTCTAACACTTGTTCTACTTTTGGAAGACCCTGCGTTATATCACCAGATCTCGATTTTTCATATATAAATGTAACTAATGTATCTCCTTCGTAAAGGATTTCTCCATAATGCCCATGAACAGTTGCTCCTGGAGTAGCCAAATAAGGCTTAGCTGATCTTATTACTACCGAGTCAACTTGAACAATTAAAACTTGACCAGACTTTAGGTGTGGTCCATTTTTGGCTATAGATACATTTTCACAAATAAACTGTCCAAGACGAATTATTGTGGGCATTTCCTCACAATAATTATGATGGAGAAAATACCAATTCAAATTAAATGGATTCAAAACGATCGTACTGTATGGATCAGGATTATAAATTCTCCGGTTTTCATCCATTACCATTAAATAATATTTAAATACTTGAAAAGTCTGTTTTAAATTGTCAAGTTTGAAATATTTAGTTACCGAGATCTGATTATGAGTTATTAAATAGTAAAATGAATAAAAATTGGCAATTTGAAAGACTGTTCCTAAAGGTCCCAACGAATTCCTAATTGGAATTAGAGGATCTTTTTGAATTTTAATTGATTGTTTTATGACATTGTGATATTTTCCATCGTTGAATGGACCCATTCGAAAACAATTCGAAGATGACAAAATCATCAACGATTGGCATTCCTTATTTCGATTCAACAACGTACGAAAAGTTCCTTGATTTTGGCTAAGTAATTGTTCAACCCTTGCCTTGAAATAAATGCAATAAAACGGATTGATATTGTTACGATCTGAACCATTATCAGAGATCAGTCCTGAACCTGACGGATCATTCCTTTTTCGTATATACGAAATATGGGATTTCACCAAGTCGATTCTTAGGAAATCTCGAATCAGACCATTTGTATTTACTTCAACAAAGGAAACACAGAGCTCTTCGAGGGAAGAACCTTTTTTGTCTTGGTTCCAATTCAAGACTAAACAAGTCCGAACTAATTGAATACTTGTGTCATAAATTCCCCGAGTAGGTTTGCCCTTTCCATAAAGGATATAATTGACAACTCGAAGTTGCATATTATCTTTTTCGCGCAGCAGATCCTGGGGGAAGAGTTTTGCTAAATTTATACCGTCACCTATTTCATACGGGAATACGGGTCGAACCAAAACAAAATACTTTTTCTTGGTAGGTGTGATCCGTTGTACATAGATCCATTTTTTCAAATTTTTTGATTCCTTCTTTGATTCCTTAAGTTTTTTTTTTCCCGTTTCTGGTGGTATCAAGATACCGCTGTGTCGGGATATCTTATCTGTCTCTCCAGGAAAATGCATATCCCCAGAAAAAATTTTCAGTTCAATCCTTTTTTTTTTTCTCTCCACTCGGACCAACCCGACCACTTGGCTTCTTATAGTTAAAGTGATTGGTGTATCTACTCCAATGATACTATTATTCCGTACCATTACGTAAGAAGATTCGGGTAAAGTATACACTTCCTCGGGAATGAAAAAAAAGCGATCTATTTTCATTTGGTATTTTGGCTTAATTTTTTTGACTCCTCGATACTCAATCAAGTCCTCTTTTTTGACGATTGAATGCGCCCCTATAGTCCCATATTTTGTAATTCCTGAACTCTTTCTTCTATATCGAGGATCGTCGAAATAAGCAAGAATACTATTTCTACGGAAAATA